TCACCATCTTCAAATAAAGTATTTTCTACGGTAGCACCGTGAATAGCGCATAGCAGGGCGGCGCCCAATACACCGGCAACTCCCATCATATGAAAGGGATTCAGCGTCCAATTATGAAACCCCTGAAAAAAGAGGATGAATCGAAATATAGCGGCTACACCAAAACTAGGCGCAAAAAACCAACCAGACTGACCTAGTGGATAAATTAGGAATACAGAAACAAAAACAGCAATTGGACCAGAGAATGCGATTGCATTATAAGGTCGCAATTGAACAGATCGAGCAAGTTCGAATTGGCGTAGCATAAAACCTATTAGTCCGAAAGCGCCATGAAGCGCAACAAAAGTCCACAGGCCACCTAATTGACACCAACGGGTAAAATCCCCTTGTGCTTCAGGACCCCACAGTAACAACAAGGAGTGTGCTAAACTATTAGCAGGAGTAGAAACTGCTGCGGTTAAGAAATTGCAGCCTTCCAAATAGGAACTGGCCAATCCATGAGTATACCATGACGTTACAAAGGTTGTACCTGTAAACCAACCTCCTACAGCGAAATAAGCACAAGGAAAGAGCAATAGACCAGACCACCCTACAAAAACGAAACGGTCTCTCCGTAACCAGTCATCCATAATATCAAATAAATCTTTTTCGTCTTTGGTAAATTTACCAACGGCTATAGTCATAGCGATCCTCCTATTCAACTACTTCAACTATTTCCGAGCACCGCATAGCATTTTATGGAGTCCGAGAATTCTATCATTTATTTTATGTATTATTTGATTTCTCGTACACTAATCCTTAGCGATAGGGTTTCGAAAAAAAAATCCTTTAGTGGTTCATAAATTAACTTAGGTTAAACTAAATTCAATTATTTCTTAATTTTAACTTATTAGACTCAATAGTAATTTTTTGAAGAAAGAACTGTTCAAGGAACAGCCGGATCTCCTCTCTTAGTATCGGTTGATCTTCACTTCAGACTAACATTTTTTTACCAACGAATTAAGCTTATTCTTCCACCCTGTTCGTAAAACGGAGCAAAAGAAAGAATATCTTAAATAGATTTTTTATCTTCTGTCTGTTTATAGTTAGCTTTTGTTCTTTAAAATCAATCGGAAAAGGTAGAATATATCTTTTCATTTTCGCGGATCGAAGAAAGAAAGGTATTTCGAATATTTATTTTTCTATTTACATTTTTTTGTTAGAAAAAGAGAGAATTCCTATTTTATACTTTAATTTTAATTGAAATAAAAATTTAATACCAAATACGACATTCAATAAAAAAAATAATAATAGGAAACCGGACGTGAAACTTTCCCCCCCGGATGCATTCGCCATCAAATTGTCGGAACAAAAATAAGGGATGCGTCAGTTATTATGAAGAAGAGAATAGCCAATTTATTCCTATCGAATAACTAGGAACACGAAGATTTAATTGGAAATATCGACAAATTCACGCAGAGTTTAAAGAAATAAAAAAGGTAAACTGTTCCAATTTAGTTTCTATCACATTTTAATATCAGAATAGCGGATATTGTCATGATTCAATAGGTCAGGTCCATTTACTTTTTCATTTGTTGATTTCTAATAATATAAATATAGGAATATTTACAGACGATTTCTATTATCATTATTTATTATAATATTATTATCATTATTTATTATAATATAATGGATGTTAGTTCAACTTTATAACTACTATATAATATATAATAGTTTACTTTGGATTTAGGATTTAAAAAACAATATCTCTATTGCTCGTTCAAATATGATGGAGTTTTTTTTATGAAAAACTCCAAAAGCCCCTTATCGGATTTGAACCGATGACTTACGCCTTACCATGGCGTTACTCTACCACTGAGTTAAAAGGGCCTTTTACTTTATAGTAAACTTGAACGATCTTTTTATACATAGAAAACATATCTATGTACATATATTATATACATTAGGTTATTAGCAACTAGTGGTTCGTTTCTGAATGCGATAGATAATGGGGTTTGTTTTAAGTTAAACTTATTCGTTTTATTTTAGTAATTTTAGTATTAGTAGACAAATCACGTCCTGAACTGATCTTTGAATTTTTCATATTATTTGATTTCCTATATATATTATAATATACTAATTAATACTAATTAATAAATATTGATATATACGAAATCGAATGGTTTGAATCAATTATTTAAAAATTGAAATGACAAAAAAAATTCTATGTAATCGTGTAAGACAGAAAGAGCCTAAGAATCTAATTCTTATTACTTAATTTTTAGTATAATAATTATTAAATTATATTGACAATTTCAAAAAACTGTTCATACTATGAACATAGTATGATGGCAGTTGGGCACGTATGCCCCCATCGTCTAGTGGTTCAGGACATCTCTCTTTCACGGAGGCAGCGGGGATTCGACTTCCCCTGGGGGTAGGGTACTACAAAAGGAAGTTGATCAGAAATTCTCAATAAGTCTAAAATTGACTTGATTCTTCCTGGGTCGATGCCCGAGTGGTTAATGGGGACGGACTGTAAATTCGTTGGCAATATGTCTACGCTGGTTCAAATCCAGCTCGGCCCAAAAATTATCTCATCCACTATGAGGCGGAAATCTTTTTCCTCCCGAAACGGCCGATACACGAAATAAAAGAGTCAAATTCTCTGCTATATATTCTCATTTTTTTTTGTTTGCTCTATTTATTTATGGAAAATGGAAATTTTGAGCATGATAATCATTAAAAAAAAAATAAACGAAAATTGACTACTAATTCGTCTTGTTTTTACTCAAGTACATATTCATGCGGAGATCCATCTACCACTTATCACGCCCTTCTCTGTTACAACACAAAAATTCGAACTATAAATGTTTTGGATCAAATCCTACCAAAAAAGATACTGTATACTTTAGTTCCCTGGGATTGTAGTTCAATTGGTTAGAGCACCGCCCTGTCAAGGCGGAAGCTGCGGGTTCGAGCCCCGTCAGTCCCGACGGATTCAATAACCGAAGGATCAAACAAGGATCCTAGACTTTTTATTTTCTTTATTATGATTATGATTTTAATTCTTACTTTAAATTAAATATAAATTTAAAATATAAAAATAAAGAACAAATAACCTAACAAAAAAATAATGAATTTGATAGAATATTCAATTTTTTGTACCAGGACTCGTTTTTTTCATACTTTTTTTTGTTATTATACGAATACAACATAAAAAAAAACAAAAAAAACAAATGGGATTTTAGAACTTAACCCCTTATCTTTTTTGTCCATTTTTCATCTATTTTTTTTTTTGTTTTTGGAGTTTTGTAATCTGTAAAATAAAAGGGGGTCAGATGACACTTATTAATCATACAAGGAAGACTATAAAAAAAATGCAATTTTGACATGAATTTATATATTTTTTTGAGTCAGTATGTATAAAAGATCTTCCTATGTTATACTATTCAATTTGCGACAGCAAAGTGATATGATAGCTCAGATATTGTTATTCATGATATTAATCTGATTCAATTACATATATCAAAATGTAATTCATTCCATTGACTTTACAGGTGAAATTTTTATCATCTCTAGGGGATTAAATCCCGAGTTATTTCGAAAAAAAAACGATGAAATTATGGAAGTAAATATTCTTGCATTTATTGCTACTGCACTCTTCATTCTAGTTCCTACTGCTTTTCTACTTATCATCTATGTAAAAACAGTCAGCCAAAATAATTAGTTTGAATGAAACTTGACTTCTTTGTTTTTTATCAATGATTGAAAAATGGAAAAAAAAGGATTCCAATTTGTTTCGTTTCGTAATTGAAATTAGCAGGCTATAATCAGCAGTATTCAATGAGATTTAATCGAGAGTATGGTAGAAAGAATCTATTTCTTTCTACCATACTGTCTATTCCTTATTAGTATTATATTAGTGTTTTTTTTCGGCGTGTATAAAGTTGTACTATAAACTATAATAAAAAACTATAATAAAAATAAAGGCTTAATTTAATAGTAACTAATCTATAATATGTATCCCCATGTTCTGTCCATAGTGACCCCAACCCCAATTCTATTGTTTTGCTACACCTATTTGATGTATTTGTATTGATTCTAATGAATCCGAAATAATAGAAAGGCAACTCTTACTTTTATTATACATATTTTAGATTTCGAATTATTTCAAAAAACCCAAGTATCCACTGAAAGAATCAATGGGATGTATATATTAATAAATAAAATTTAATAATCTTTTTTTTTATCATTATCAACCCAAAAAGTAAAGTAATTGACATTAGTATCTTTAAAAACACTTTACGGACTGATCTATAATATAAAACAATTGATAAGGTTTGGCTCCTCCACTAAAAACTCAATTAGTTAAGTAGTATTTCTAGAGTCCACTTCTTCCCCATACTACAAGTGAAAGAGAAAATGAAAAGACTACCATTAAAGCAGCCCAAGCGAGACTTACAATATCCATGTGAATTATGTCCCCTATTTCTATGAATATGAAGGAATTTTTCTATTATTGTTTACTAATAATAGTGAAATCAATAGTACAGAGTCAAAAAAATTTGCGGACTATTTATAAATTTCTTGACTGGCGTTTAATGAAAAGAAGTGTTTTTCTATAAAAGCCAATTATCCAATCCGATATTAATCGACTACCTGAGTACTCCGAAATTCTTTTAAATTTGTATATAAACTATATACAACTTTTCTGAAATTCCTAACTACTAATTAGTTTAGAATATTACCTTTCGCCGAATTGAAGCCCAGCCTTTCAATTTTCCTTGAATCCTCTAGATACAAAGATTTACAGAACTTTCCGTCAGCGGTGAGTTATAGGATAGGTTACTTTATAGAAGCCAATAAGGGATTAGAGGATTTATATATTTTTTATTAGAATCAGGCGACACCCGGATTTGAACTGGGGAATAAAGGATTTGCAGTCCTCCGCCTTACCACTCGGCCATGCCGCCAACAAAAATAAGAGATGAAAATATTACCTTTTTAGGGTGGATTAC